AGCCTTATAAAAATCGGATCGATTCTTATCAAAGAAAGACAGGATTGACCGAGGCTGTTCAAACAGGCATAGGGCAACTAGACGGTATTAACGTAGCAATTGCGGTTATGGATTTTCAGTTTATGGGGGGTAGTATGGGATCCGTAGTTGGGGAGAAAATTACCCGTTTGATTGAATACGCTACTAAAGAATTTCTACCTCTTATTATAGTGTGTGCTTCTGGAGGGGCACGCATGCAAGAAGGAAGTTTGAGCTTGATGCAAATGGCTAAAATATCTTCTGCTTTATATGATTATCAATCCAACAAAAAGTTATTCTATGTACCAATCCTTACATCTCCTACTACCGGTGGCGTGACAGCTAGTTTTGGTATGTTGGGGGATATCATTATTGCCGAACCCGACGCCTACATTGCCTTTGCAGGTAAAAGAGTAATTGAACAAACATTGAATAAAACAGTACCCGACGGTTCACAAGCGGCTGAGTATTTATTCCAGAAGGGCTTATTCGATCTAATCGTACCACGCAATCCTTTAAAAAGCGTTCTGAGTGAGTTATTTCAACTCCACACTTTCTTTCCTTTGAATCAAAATTAAAACATTCAGTTCAATTATTTTGAGCAAACAAGTAATTAGTTTATCTAATTAGTTTATCGGAATCCAAGTAAAAATTAGACGAATGGGGTTTTCTTTGTTGACACAAGGTATAAATAATAAAAGTCACATAAAATTGAAAATCCGTCCACTTTTCTATATTCATGATTATTTATCAACAAGATAAAAGATGAAATGATTTTTTTCGTAAAGTAAAATCGGGCAAAAAAAAGATCTTCTTCTCGTCATATATAATTAAAATCTAAAAAATATAGAATTTTTTATCTTTCTATATCTTACGATAATCCTATTTTCACTAAGAATCCCTGCTGGATGGGATTCTAAAAAACCCTTCAATATAATTCACTATAAATAGAATCTAAATAAGTAGAATCTAATTCATTTTTAATACGCTTTTTGCTTAATAAATGAAATTCGAAGCCAAGAGCAAAAAATGAAGAAATTAATATCTCATCCATATCCTTTCAAATCCTTCATGTAGAAAGATAAAAAACTACAGTATATACTCACTTAGATAGATACTTATATCTATAGATATTAAGTAATAATAATTCTCAAATTATAATTAGTAAGATATCCTTATATATAATAAGATATATAATAACAGGTACAAATAGTCAACCGAGGTACCCATTCTATGACAACTCTTAACTTTCCCTCTATTTTGGTCCCTTTAGTAGGCCTAGTATTTCCGGCAATCGCAATGGCTTCTTTATTTCTTCATGTTCAAAAAAACAAGATTGTTTAGAGCCGATGGCACAAAATATCATCTATTTTTTTTTTACGCTTGTATCATAACACAGATATCCATTTAGCAAAATATGGTATAAGCGGCTTACGCCGAAAAATTCTTATATCTCCAGAAAATGCTATATTCTAGCGATTTTCAAATAGACCCGAATCGCGCGGATGGCTGAGCTGTAAAGCCGGTCTATCTATATATATGTGGCTATCTTTAGTGAGTCATACGAAGGGTATGTTATTAGTTTAGATCTAACCAATTTAATGAATTACTCCTAAAGGTTCACATCAAACTAGTGCTAGTTGATGCGAGTTACTTCGGAAACAAACAGACTAAAGTCAAATTAATTTGGGGTATTCTCTCAATTCTAAAAAAGCAACGGGATCAAGTATGAGTTGTCGATCAGAACATATATGGATAGAACCTATAAAGGGGGCTCGAAAAATAAGTAATTTATGCTGGGCTATTATCCTTTTTTTAGGTTCATTAGGATTCTTGTTGGTTGGAACCTCGAGTTATCTTGGTAGAAATTTGATATCTTTATTTCCGTCTCAGCAAATAGTTTTTTTTCCACAAGGAATTGTGATGTCTTTCTATGGGATCGCGGGTCTTTTTATTAGCTCCTATTTGTGGTGCACAATTTCGTGGAATGTAGGTAGTGGTTATGATCGATTTGATATAAAAGACGGAATAGTGTGTATCTTTCGTTGGGGATTTCCTGGAAAAAATCGTCGGGTCTTCCTCCGATTTCTTATAAAAGATATTCAATCTGTCAGAATAGAAGTTAAAGAGGGTATTTATGCTCGGCGTGTCCTTTATATGGATATAAGAGGCCAGGGAGCCATTCCATTGACTCGTACTGATGAGAATTTTACTCCACGGGAAATGGAACAAAAAGCTGCGGAATTGGCCTATTTCTTGCGTGTACCAATTGAAGTATTTTAATTTGAAGTATTTTCCGAGAAATTAATGCTTTCTCAGCAGGAGGGCAAAAATGCAAGAATCCTCTTTTTCTAGAACATAACTTAATTGATGTTTATTCAGAACATTCATTCGAATTTTTCGTATATTTCTGTCTTTTTCAAGGCCTAACCACGAAATCACAAATAAAAAATAGTGAATAGATTCATAGGTTCGATAACTAGAACTTATGCGTGAGAGAAATATTAGATTACATAGAGTCGACGAATGAGATGGGTTCATTAACAATTCACAGATGAAAAAATGGCAAAAAAGAAAGCATTCACTCCTCTTTTATATCTTGGATCTATAGTATTTTTGCCCTGGTGGATTTCTCTCTTATTTCAAAAAAGTATGGAATCGTGGGTTACTAATTGGTGGAATCCTAGGCAATCCGAAACTTTTTTGAATGATATTGAAGAAAAGAGTATTCTAGAAAAATTCATAGAATTAAAGGAACTCCTCTTCTTAGAAGAAATGATCAAGGAATACTCGGAGACACATCTACAAAACCTTCGTATAGGAATTCACAAAGACACAATCCAATTAATCAAGATACACAACGAGGGTCGTATTCATACGATTTTGCACTTCTCGACAAATATAATCTGTTTCATTATTCTAAGTGGTTATTCTATTTTGGGTAATAAAGAACTTGTTATTCTTAACTCTTGGGCTCAGGAATTCCTATATAACTTAAGTGACACAATAAAAGCTTTTTCTCTTCTTTTATTAACTGATTTATGTATTGGATTTCATTCGCCCCATGGTTGGGAATTGATGATTGGCTTTGTCTACAAGGATTTTGGATTTGTTCATAATGATCAAATAATATCTGGTCTTGTTTCCACTTTTCCAGTCATTCTAGATACAATTTTCAAATATTGGATTTTCCGTTATTTAAATCGCGTATCTCCGTCACTTGTAGTGATTTATCATTCAATGAATGACTAAAAAATGGTCTACTTAATCCAATTATAATGTTTCTTACTTTGCAGTTGTACATAAGCAAAACATTGAAAATCACTTTCTATTTCTACCCATCCCGGAGATTCATCCTATAGTCCTATATATAAATCGAGTCAAATTATTCCAGTAAATAACAGAATCGTGGATAGGAAACTCCATTAGTGACCTACCCCAATTTATTGTAGAAATTTTCGGGATCAATGATTGGACCATGCAAACTAGAAATAATTTTTCTTGGATAAAGGAACAGATTACTCGATCTATTTCCGTATCGCTCATGATATATATAATAACTCGTACACCCATTTCAAATGCATATCCCATTTTTGCACAGCAGGGTTATGAAAATCCACGAGAAGCGACTGGACGTATTGTATGCGCCAATTGCCATTTAGCTAATAAACCGGTGGATATTGAGGTTCCGCAAGCGGTACTTCCCGATACTGTATTTGAAGCAGTTGTTCGAATTCCTTATGATACGCAACTGAAACAAGTTCTTGCTAATGGTAAAAAAGGGGCTTTGAATGTAGGGGCTGTTCTTATTTTACCAGAGGGTTTTGAATTAGCCCCTCCCGATCGTATTTCCCCCGAGATAAAAGAAAAGATGGGTAATCTGTCTTTTCAGAGCTATCGCCCCAATCAAAAAAATATTCTTGTCATAGGCCCTGTTCCTGGTCAGAAATATAGTGAAATTACCTTTCCTATTCTTTCCCCGGACCCCGCTACTAAGAAAGACATTCACTTCTTAAAATATCCTATCTACGTAGGTGGAAACAGAGGAAGGGGCCAGATTTATCCTGACGGGAGCAAAAGTAACAATACAGTTTATAATGCTACAGCATCAGGTATAGTAAGCAAAATCCTACGAAAAGAAAAGGGGGGATACGAAATAACCATAGCGGATGCATCGGATGGACGTCAAGTGGTTGATATTATCCCTCCGGGGCCAGAACTTCTTGTTTCAGAAGGCGAATCTATCAAATTGGATCAACCGTTGACAAGTAATCCTAATGTGGGCGGATTTGGTCAGGGAGATGCAGAAATAGTACTGCAAGATCCATTACGTGTACAAGGCCTTTTGGTCTTCTTCGCATCTGTTATTTTGGCACAAATATTTTTGGTTCTTAAAAAGAAGCAGTTCGAGAAGGTTCAATTGTCCGAAATGAATTTCTAAACTCGCGCATTTATCGACATCAAGTTTATAAAAAGAACCAAATTCTTTTTAGTAATTTTGATATAAAAAAATAAATTTAAAAAGCCTTTTGTTTATACTATTTTTTGTTTATTTATATTATTTATACTATTTTTTGTTTATTTATATTATTTTTCTACGAGATGCTGGTAATTCCTTGTACCATATTCCTAGCCATAGTATGTAGATTGTGAAGAAGACTATTTGACTTGACCCCTTCTTTTTTTTCAAAAAAAATCGGGGTGATGTTATTATGTTGCTATTGTGAGATTGAAATGTCATAAAATGCATTTGATTCTAATACAATTCACTCTGGCCAGATCCTATCCAAAAGTAAACGCGAAATAGAACAGATAAATGAAGGGAACAAATATTTCTGGGAGGGGTTATTCGTCTTCCTAGTCTTCGACACAAGAAAAGGATTTTTCACACCCTTTTCTTGTGTCGAAATAATAATGATTCTTTATCTTTATACTGTTCGTCAAACATTCCTAGTGTTATTTTCTATTTTTTACAGACGTAT